TCTCTAACTTTAGGTCTTTTTCAAATTGATTTAACCTTGAAATAAAATACCACAACGTATGTATCTAGGGAATATTCGCTTTAAAGCGAATCCTCCCTAGATACATCTTTTAAATTTCATTATCGATTTATTACGAATCTACAGATCGTGCTAAAGATTCAAAACCGTTTGATTTTTCTTTATAAAAAGATGAAAAATTTTCAATAGATTTCATTAAAACTTATTCTTAGTTAAATCAAATCCGAAATGTTTCTGTAGAATGTCTAATATCCGTTTCACATCTTCCATGCGAAAATATTCAATTTTTAGAAGATCTTCTTGGCTGTTAGTCAAAAGGTCCAATAATGTATGTATATTGGACTTTTTAAGACAATTATAGGTCCTGGAAGGCAATTCTGATTGATCAATAAAAATACATTTTAATGCAATTCTTTTTTTGTTTTTCCTTATATTAATGAATTCATCATGAAAGGTAAAAAGGGGTAAAGAAACCCTGTTTGGATTGTCTTTTAAATGAATTTCCTGCTCTTCCGCATGTAGAAAAGGAATAAATAAATCAATCAAATTACGGGAAGCTTCGTAAAGTGCTTCCTTAGGAGTTAAACTTCCATTTGTCCATATTTCGAGAAAAAGTATCTCTTGTTTTTCATTCCCATTCCCATAAGAATGAATACTATGATTCGCATTTCGAACAGGCATGAATACAGCATCTATAGGATAACTTCCATCTTGATAGTTATTGGGGGTTTTCATACGATATCCACGATCCCTCTCAATTTGTAATTCAATACACAAATCAATCGGTTCCGTTAGGTTAGCTATATGCTGTGTAGCATCAACTATTTCGACAGAGGGTGGTAAGATGATATCTTGAGCAGTTACATATCTAGGACCCCTGACGCAGATGGATGCGTCGAGAGTTCCATACAGATTACTTCTCAATACAATTTCTTTCAAATTCATGAAAATTTCATGTACTGATTCTTCAATACCGACTATCGTAGAAAATTCATGTGGTACCTTCTCAGATTTTACACGTGTGATACATGTTCCTTCTATTTCTCCAAGTAAAGCTCTTCGCATCGCGATACCTATCGTATCTGCTTGACCTTTCATAAGCGGGGACAGAATGAAACGGCCATAATAAAGGCGCTTACTGTCTATTCTTGATTCAACGCACTTCCACCGTAGTGCCCGAGTGGATACTGCTATTTCCTCTCGAACCATGCTAATATTATTGATCAGATTTTGGAATCATCATTTATTTCTCTTGAAATCCGTTCAATTCTGATTTCTACACACGTCTTTTTTTAGGGGGTCTACATCCATTATGTGGCATTGGGGTTACATCACGTACGAAACTTAAAAGTATACCACTTCTACGAATGGCCCGTAATGCTGCATCTCTTCCGAGACCAGGACCCTTTATCATGACTTCTGCTCGTTGCATACCCTGATCCACTACAGTACGAATAGCATTTCCCGCAGCGGTTTGAGCAGCAAAAGGTGTCCCTCTTCTTGTGCCCTTGAATCCACAAGTACCGGCAGAGGACCAAGAAACCACCCGACCTCGTACATCTGTAACAGTCACAATGGTATTGTTGAAACTTGCTTGAACATGAATAACTCCTTTCGGTATTCTACGTCCAGTCTTACGTGAACCAATACGCCCACTTCTACGTGAACCGATTCTTGGTATAGGTTTTGTCATATTTTATCATCTTATAAGTATGAGTCAGAAATATACGGATATATCCATTTCATATGAAAATGGATCCTTTATTTGTATTTGTACATCGGATCCCTTGGAGAGTCCCTTTTTAGAAAGATTATCCTTGTCTCTGTTTATGTCTCGGGTTGGAACAAATTACTATAATTCGTCCACGTCTACGAATTAAACGACATTTTTCACAAATTTTACGAACGGAGGCCCTTATTTTCATATTTTTCATTCCTTACCTTAATTCCGAATCTATTCCTTAGAAGAAAATAAGTCTCTTGAAATTTGGAACTTCGAATGGGACCCCCACCCCCATGAAAGGAATGTTTAAAAGGGCACCTAATCATTCGAATCTTTGTTGCGAAGTCTATAAATTATACGTCCTCTGGTTGAATCATAACGACTTACTTCTATTTTTACTCTATCTCCTGGCAGTATCCGTATAAAACTACGCCGGATTCTCCCTGAAACATAACCTAGAATTAGATCTTCATTATCTAAACGAACCCGGAACATACCATTGGGAAGTGATTCAGTAATTAAACCTTCATGAATCAATTTTTGTTCTTTCATTCCAGACAACCCCTTGAAGTATCAACTAATGTAGTAGGAATGATATTGATATTAGACAACCAGCCTTCCCTCTCTTTTTCACAAATCGGAAGTTACGGATCCAATTCAGATACCCGAACAGAAGAAGGATTACCATATATAACACAAAATTTCTCCTCCAATCCTTTCTAGTCGAGCTTCGCGATCTGTCATTATCCCTCGAGAAGTAGAAAGAATGACAATCCCCATTCCGCCTAAAATCCTAGGTATTTTTTGATAGTTGGAATAGATTCGTAAACCCGGTCGGCTGATACGCTTTAAATTTAAAATTGTTCTATATGTTCCTTTCCTATTCCTTTTATGTCGTAGGGTTGAAACCAAGAAATGTTTATTATTTTCTCGATGTTTCCTAACGTTTTCAATAAAGCCTTCTCGTAGAAGTATTCTAACAATGTTTTCGGTGATATTTGTAGATGCTATTCGAACCGTTCCTTTTTTATGCATATCAGCATTTCTTATCGAAGTGATTATATCAGCAATGGTGTCCCTACCCATGACAAACTAGAATTATTGTTGCCTCTTCTTTTTAATATAATAAACATGTTTTCCTTTTTTTTTTATTTATTCTTTCTTTTTTCTTTATTATTTTTTTATGAATTAATAAATTTTGAATTAATAAAGAAAGAATTCATAAGGAAAGGTATATGCTTGAGAAAGGGATATGCGTGAGACATAATCTACATAATTGATCTATTTCAGATATCCTATTTACTATATATCATGATCTCATCTACTAGTATTTATAATACCTCGGGAGCTAATGAGACTATCTTAGTAAAATTCAACTGTCTCAATTCCCGAGCGATCGCTCCAAAAACTCGGGTTCCTTTTGGATTTCCTTCTTGATCAATGACAACTGCTGCATTGTCATCATATCGTATTATCATACCGTTGTCACGTTTAAGTTCTTTACATGTACGTACAATTACAGCTCGAATTACTTCGGATCTTTCGAGAGGCATATTTGGCACTGCTTCTTTGATTACAGCAACAATAACGTCACCAATATTAGCATATCGTCGATTACTAGCTCCTAAGATTCGAATACACATCAATTCTCGAGCTCCGCTGTTGTCCGCTACATTCAAATAGGTCTGAGTTTGAATCATATAATTAGTTTTATCTGCTCTTTCGATGCAAAGGGCGAAGGAAAAAAGAAAGAAATACTCTTTGTCCAGAAATAGAAATTAGAAAAAAACTAAAGAAATCCGCGGTTTTTTCGTCACTACCCCTTTTGTTTCCACACCCTTATCCCGCAATAACGAATTGAGTTCGTATAGGCATTTTGGACGCAGCTATTGAAATCGCTGCTCTAGCTACAGTTTCTGATATTCCACCCATTTCATAAAGTATTCGGCCCGGTTTAACGACGGATACCCAATATTCGGGGGATCCCTTACCCGAACCCATACGGGTTTCGGCAGGTCTTACTGTAATGGGTTTGTCGGGAAATATACGTACCCATATTTTTCCCCCACGGCGCGCATACCGTGTCATTGCCCGCCGGCCTGCTTCTATTTGTCTAGATGTAATCCAAGCGGGTTCAAGTGCCTGAAGAGCGTATCTACCGAAACAAATATTATTGCCTCGATAAGATATTCCCTTCATCCTTCCTCTATGTTGTTTACGGAATCTGGTTCTTTTTGGGTTATAGTTGATGGGGATTTCTCAATCCCATCTCTACTGCAGAACTGGACATGAGAGTTTCTTCTCATCCAGCTCCTCGCGAACGAAACGAACGATTGTATTTCTATTTAATGAATAAGACAATAAATCCTGTGATTTATTGAGTTAATTGAAATTTCTTATACATATAAGAATACGTATATCTTGTACATATATAGATAAACATAGATTTGTATAAGACGTCTAGTTCGATTTATGGATAATGTCTTTCATTTTTATACCGAATCTTTGTTTTAACCTTTATCGAGTTGGCTCGGCCAAACAAACAAAAAAATGGCAATTCAACAAGTCCTTCGCGGGCGAATATTGACTCTTTCATCCGTTTCATTCGTAAGGTCAATCCATGACTTCTCAGAAAAAATGAATTGGTTTCTGGTTCGTTTCGCCATCCTACCCAATGAATCATTAGGATTCTATTGAAAAAGAATCCTCCGCAGTCACAGGTTCCTTCGTTCCCATAGCTTCTCCATTAATGGCTAGGCCTGAACTATACAGTGGAGCTTCGAATGTTAATGAAATTCGTTCTCGAGTCAATCTTCTCAGTCTCTATTGACTTGAGGCTCTCTATTTATTATAGTTTTCCTATGAATTGGATTCATCGAATTTTGATCCATATTAATTTCATGCTTTCTTACACTGCTTTTTCTTTTTTTATGAGATGCTTCGTAGGCCATACATATTGGAATCCTATATCATTGATATTTTACTGCTCTCTTTCTCTCATCTTTCCATTTACCGGCATCCTTCTATTTTGATTCACAATCCATAATCAGATTGATTTTTCTTTCATTATTTGATAGAAATGAAAAATTCAGTTGCTACAACTCTATGATGTGTTGATCATATAGTGACTGATTCCTTGGATCTCGATAATACGAAGCAATGAGTTGGTTATTAGTTCTCTAGTTGTTATTAGTAAGGGACCGGTATGTTTATTGTTTTTTTAATCCCAACTCTAAAGAAAAAACCAACGAGTCGCACA